TCTATCTTCCCATTCATTACCGGTGGGCCCTTCTTCCCCTAATTCTTTCCATTCTACCAATGAATAATCTATAATAAGTCTCAAATCTGGATCGGCTAATTGCTCTCTGATAGCACTTGCTCCAGTCGCGATTTCTCGATTTCGAAATGTATCGAAGCCTTGGGTAGTAAAAAAAAGTGGGATGCTGTATTTCCGGGATTGGATTTCATATTCGAATGAACCTCGTAATCGTAAGAAAGTGGGTTTTTTAGCTACAGGCCTAGCAAAAGAAAAATTGGGATAGGTTCCTATAGGATTTCCCCCCCTTCAAAATCGGACGTGAGGGTTTCCTCTCATCCGGCTCAAGTAGTTACACCAAACAAAGATAAAGAAAGGGGTTCTCATTTTCCATTTTTTTTTTTTTTCTAGAAAACCCCTAAAAGGATCTACTCCTTACTCAAGTTGCCAGTGAAGACCAACCAACATTTCATTGATTCATTTTTATTTTTTTAGATCTTTTATTTAAATTTTCTGAATTCCTTATTCAATTACGACATAAATTAAATGAAATGTTCAATTCGATTTTTATTATATTATTGAGTAGTCTACTTCCCTTCGAATGAGGAATCCCCTTACCTGAAAAGAATACCTTGGAACCCATAAGGGATTTACTTGTCTACGTATCGTTCTATTCGATCTTTTAGGTCTCTACTTCACCTCGACGGTTATGTCATGATGCCCTTCCCTTAAAAAAGCCTATATGCGATGTATAGACTCCTGTAACCGTGCTGTTTATTTGAACAGAATTTTTTTCTAAACTAAATGTTAATTCCACGAAAAAAGTATTTTTCACGAGGTACAACTAGCAGTTCCTATTTATTTTTTCTGTTACGGAATCGACCATAGATCAGCTCCCCTTCTTTTTATTTGGAGTATTGAATACACCCAAAATTCTGAGCTTCATGTTACTCCTCACAAGAGACATGTCAGAGCCAGGGCATCCCAATCGGATTGAGTGGGATGACAGTTTCTCATTCCGAATCTGTAAAATAAGAATTTCGATCAAATCACACATCGCAGTATACGAGGCCTTCTAATTCTTTAAGAGGTTTATCTAAAAGATTCGCGATATAACTAGGAAGACGTTTCAAATACCACACATGAGTTACTGGACATGCTAGTTTGATGTATCCCATTTGATATCTTCGTACCCGAGAATCAACAAATTCGACTCCGCATTGTTCACAAAATTTCGGGTCTTCTTTTTCATCTCCAATTACTCGATAATTTCCACAAGCACAAATTCCACTTTTTATGGGCCCAAAAATTCTTTCACAAAACAATCCATCTTTTTCCGGTTTATTGGTTTTGTAATGAAAAGTATAGGGTTTTGTCACCTCTCCAACCATCTCTCCATTGGGTAGGATTTTAGTGGCCCAAGCACGTATTTGTTGAGGAGAAACTGATCCAATTCGAAGTTGTTGATGTTTATACCGGTCGATCATAGAAGAAAAATTCTGATTCATTCCGATCAAGCTTCCTTCCTATGAATCTGGAAGTTCTTCTCAGATACAAGGAAATGGTTCAGTTCCAGAGCCAAAGATCGTAGTTCTCGAACGAGCAATCGAAAAGATTCTGGAGCATCTTCAGGGTTAGGTATTGTTCCTCCAATGATCGTAGTACCAAGTACTTCCTGACGAGCTCTAATATGATCAGATTTATAAGTAAGCATCTCTTGCAAAATATGAGCAACTCCAAATCCCTCTAGAGCCCAAACTTCCATTTCTCCTACTCGTTGTCCCCCTTGTTTGGCCCTTCCTCTAAGGGGTTGTTGTGTAACAAGCGCGTAATGTCCGCTGGAACGTCCATGGATTTTATCATCAACTTGATGAATTAATTTCAGGATGTAGGACTTTCCTATTATAACAGGTTGCTCGAAAAGATCTCCTGTTCTTCCATCAAATATTCTGCTTTTTCCCGGATACTCGGGTTCAAATACCCATGGATTCGCTGTTTGCTTACTGGCTTCATATAATTCAGAAAACACTAATTTTCTCGAAGCCTCTTGCTCATATCTCTCATCAAAGGGTGCTATTCGATAATGCCTGTTTAGCAGATCCCCCGCTAACCCGAGCGAGCATTCAAATATCTGTCCTACATTCATTCGTGAAGGCACGCCTAATGGGTTGAAGACCATATCAACAGGTGTTCCATCTTGCAAATAAGGCATATCCTGTCTCGGAATTATTTTTGAAATGATACCCTTATTCCCATGTCTTCCAGCTACTTTATCACCTACTTTGATTTCACGTTTCTGTGAAATATATACACGAATCGTTTCTGGATTATAACTCGAACCCCCTTTTTTCTGAGTCCATCTCACATCAATAACTCGACCTCTGCCACCTATAGGTAGTTTTAGACAAGTTTCCTTTGCAGTGGATACCTGAATGCCAAGTATGGCTCGTAATAATCTATCTTCCGGGGCATACGATGATTCTTTCGCCATTTGCGGTGTTAA